CGAAAATACCGGATCTCCGCCTACACAAGCAAATTGTTGATAAAACTCCAAAATGGCATTTTCTTTTGATCCAATTTTTTTTTTCTCCTTATTCGTCAGGAAAGACAAGAAAATTTCAGGGTAGCAAATATTCTCTAGAATTTCTCGTAGATTCGAACCCATAGCTGCTGATAGAACTAGAATAGATACTTTCTGTTTCCTACTCACACGAGCCCATATCCTTGCTTTTCTATCAATCTCTAATTCTAATCTTCCCCCCCAATCAGATATTATGGTGCCTGTATAGACCGAAATTCCGTTATGGCCCAATTCTGACCGATAATAGATACCGGGACTTTGCAATATTTGATTGATGACAATTCTGTATATTCCGTTTACTATAGAAGTTCCCAAAGAATTCATTAGAGGAATGTTTCCAATAAAAATAGTTTGTTCCTGCATGTCCCCTCGGCTTTTCCAAATTAATCCTGCGGATACATATAATTCAGAAGAATACGTGAATGATTCATATACAGCATCTCTTTCTTTTAGCAAGGGTTCTACCAATTGATATGTTTCCACAAATAATTGAAATTCAATTTCTTGATCTGTATCTTCAATTTTTGGAAACTTATAAAGCTCTTCGGTTAAGCCCTGATCAATGAACCTACAAAATCCTTCAAATTGGATCTGATTCAACCCAGGTATTGTAGACATTCCCGCATTTCCATCTCCGAGCATTTTTAATTTCCCATTTATCAAAAAATCCCATTCGTTCTGCATCAAATCATATGAATCGATGCAGAATGCTGGAATTTAGATTCTGTTTACTGAATCGCATGAAATTTTACCCAACTCCATATAAATGGAATGTATGAAATACGTATGAACGGGGGAAAAAGGATGATTTTATACTTAAAAAAATTGGAATTTCTAAGAGACAGATCCAAATGTAAAGGAAGCGATAAATTCCACTTAGACTTACGGAGTTTTGTATAGAATCAAAAAAATAATTCAATTTATACCATTATTATGATATTCCATATTCCAATCCGCTAGGATACCAGAAAAATAAACGTCGTGATTTGATCTATTCGCTAAGATAAAGACATAAGAATCAGACACAATATAACAGCGTAAAGCTCATTTTTTTTAGCACTTAACTTTTTCGTGGATTCCACTGTTCAAAAAATGATTTGCGGAGAACCCCCTTCCCCTTTTCTTTTTTTAGTAGAATTTTTAGAATAGGATTGAAGTGCGTAAGAAGACTTGTATTTAGTAAACCCGTGCCGATATAGCTATCTATATATACATCGCCCCCCTTTATTGCATAGTTCGCTTCGGGACAGCGCATGTCGTCCTCTATCAAAATTTCGATTTTCTCTTCAATCTAAATTGCAGTACGACAATTTTCGGCAAATTCCCTATAGAGAGGCATCAGACACAGATAAGATATCCAATAAGCTAGCCGCGAAACGATTTATGTTTGGGGTTTACATATACTCATAATTGCTGTTATAATTGAAATGGAGAAGGCTTTTTTTATAGAAAAAAACCAATACCTGATTAGGTAGGTATCAATTTTGATTTTCTTCTATCATTAGGAAACACAATTTTGAAATCCAAGAGGTGGTCACGAATTTACAGTCACTAGTTAATGGTTCCAATTTGTCCTTAATTTTGGCTTTTGTGACTGAACATGCACATTTCTTTTTTCATTTTTCAATAGAAACAAAAGAAAGAGAAAAGAGAGGGATTAAGATGTTGTGTAAGATACTATAAAATCAATTGAAGAACCGGAGCCGATCCAAAAAAAGGACAGATTTTTTTTAGGCAAGGAATTAAGAAAAACGATATTTCAGATGGAAGTACACAAAAAAAAGAAAAGACATGGAGTACCCCCCCCAAACAAAACAAGCAAAGGGGGAATTTTTTCATCTATTTTGTATCGTTTTGGCGGCATGGCCGAGCGGTAAGGCGGGGGACTGCAAATCCTTTTTCCCCAGTTCAAATCTGGGTGTCGCCTGATCAACAAACGATAAGACTCGCAATCCCTTATTCTGCTTGGCTGGTCTAACTCGCTGAATCCGAATCTTTTCCAGCAAAGTACGCGACTCTTGACACTTTCGTGATTCGAAATAGCTGGGGTTTCTGTTCTTTTTTCTGTTCCTTAAAGTGCTGTTAATCCTTGCATTTAGGATTCACGGAAAGATTATAGTAGTAGAAGCGCTTTCATATCAAATCAAGAGTTACCGATTTATTTCCACTGCTAATGCAGGGTCTACTGACCGGGTCTTGAATTAGATTGAAAAGCCCGAGGGAGAATCGAATTAATCGTTATGGAAGGGGCGGGAGATACTTTGTATACAGTATACAGAGTATACAGACTCATAAGAGTCTCTGAGTGCACGGGCATTCAATCAATATTCGATTGGACGGCTAATTGGCTTTTACTTAATGATAATAAAGGGCAATAAAAAAAACGAGGAGCTCTTATTATTACTACATATTAGGTAACACTCTCTTTGATACTTCCAAAGAAAAGTGCGACTGTGTATTTTGTTTCATTTTTCCCGATTCTACTAGAAATCATATACGAACTTGTTCTAAGTGGATTTATTGGAGCGTTTCATATTTAGTGGAGTCTTTCATCAAGGGCGTTGGGTCAGAATCCCTTTTTGACTCTGCGCCAGTGATTCCACTATTATTAGGAAACAATAATGGAATAAATTCTTCATATTCATAGAGATAGGGGACATAATTCACATGGATATAGTAAGTCTCGCTTGGGCTGCTTTAATGGTAGTCTTTACATTTTCCCTTTCGCTCGTAGTATGGGGAAGAAGTGGACTCTAGAGATACTACTAATTGATAATTGAGTTGGGGAATCAAACTGTATCACTTTTTTTATAGATCGTTCTGCAAAGCCTTTTTAATTATATTAATTATTAAATAATTAATATAATAATTAACTTAATATTTAATTCAGTAATTTAATTCCATTTAGAATTTCGAAATTGAATTAATCAAAATATCTTCATTTCGGAATTCTATTGGCTTGGATTCTGACGAGGTAATTGTATTCGATTCTATTATGAATAGAATACAATTCATAATATATATGAATAATGCTCTTTCAGAATCCAAATCAAACCGATATTTCCAAAATCCCCCTATTTCTATTTTGAAAGGAAGGGGGATACAGATCATAGGAATTTTATTCCAACCGAAGTCTTCCTAGATTTTCTATTTGGTTTTTCTGAACCGGCCCTTGCCAGAGTTCTATATGGACAATGGGGAAGAACGCGGAAAACCGGACCCCCTTTCTTTTCTCTTTGAACAGTAAAAAGGCCAATAAAAAAAAAAGGGGGTTCACGATTTAATTTGAATAGTTAATAATAATAAGATTGTGCCTTGGTCAAGTCACATATTTCGCACTTACCACCGGTTTTATTATTTGAGTATTTTAGAAATTAGCTTTCTGCTATGCTTTATTGACCCGTTTCATATCATGGCTCAAGGGTTGAAAATCGCCGGGGTACCCCTTTTTGAAATCGGAAGAAGTTATAGAATAGAACTCCTTGGATCATCTGTCAACCGCTCAATCAACGACTTCTTCGGAATGCTAAAAAAAACCATTACTTTACTTTATTTCTTTCCTATTTCATTTTCTTTTATTAACTTGATTTTCTTTTAGTAATATATGCCCAAATTTGTTTTTCTTTCATCGATTTGATTCTTTTTTTAATGGATACCGAGATTCATATTGAAAATAATCAGAAATAAATAAATTTGAAAATCGTAAGAGCAGCCTTTCGATTATTTCAGATTGATTGGAATGAACAAAAAGAAAATACAAATAGACGAAGCAAAGAAATAGAATTGAGATACTATGTATATATTAACATGGATAAGGATCCATATCCATATTGTAGATTGATCTCTATTCAGTTTCTATCTTTATACATGAAAATAATAAAAATAGATAGTATGGTAGAAAGATTCATATATGAATCTTTCTACCATACTATCGAATCTCATAGGCTACTGCTGATTCTAGTCCGTTCGTTTCATTTAAGACTAAGACATGAAATTGGAATTTTTTTCTTAAATCCTTGATAAGAACTAAGAAGTCAAGTTTCGTTCAAATTAATCACTTTGACTGACTGTTTTTACATATATTATAAGCAAAAACGCAGTAGGAACTAGAACGAACAGTGTAGTAGCAATAAATGCGAGAATATTTACTTCCATAGTCTCATCGTTTGTTTTTTTTTTTTTTTTTACTTCGCAATAACTCGGGATTTAATCCCATAGAGATGATGACCCTTTCGCTTGTAAATTCAATGGGATGAATTACATTTCGATGATAGCGAATGGGATCAATATCATGAATAACAATATTTGACTGTCAAGTCGATTCATCGTCGAGAATTCAATAGTATAACATAGGCAGCTCTTTTATCCACACACCAAATACAAACTTTGATTCCTGATTCAATCAAAAGAATTCCTTTACTTTAATACTAATACTTTTTTATTTACCAGTCTTTTCCAGTCTGTCTTTTCTATAATCGACCGCCTTACTTGTACAACCACCTAACCGCTTTACACTTTCCTTGTTTACAAGGGGTTTAGAAAAAAACCAAACAATCGAAACGAAATAGAAAAGGAGAAGGGGTTAAGTTCTAAACCCCCTTTTCGTTTTTTTTTTTTTTTTTTTTTTCAAGAAAATTATATCATTAAAAAAAACCGAAAAAGAAGTGTGATAAAGACGAGTCCCAGTAGAAAAGAATCGAATATTTCATAAAATTGACTATTTTATTTAGAGTTTGTTCTTCTTTGGCAATACGCTTAAAAAAGATTATTCATTCCCTCTTCGGGAGGGGCTGGCTCCTTGCTTGATCTTTCTTTATTTTATTAAGAATATCATCCCCCCTCCCTTGGATTAGTACTAGAACGTATCCCTCAAAGGTTCGGCGTGAAATTTGAATGAGATAAATTCTTTCAAATTCAAACTAGTAATTTAAGTTAGCCAAACTAGAAACCAGAAAAGAGGATACTTTGAATCTTAATCTTAAAAGTATTCTATCAAAGTAACGATCTTAAATTCAGTTGTGTATGCGCTCCCGGGAACGATATGGTACTCGATTCCATTCCATACACCGATGGGGGGCAGTCAAAAAAACCAGACCCCCTACGGTAGCTCTTGGAATCCTGAATATGATGCTACCAATACCAATAATTGTAGCAATTCGTACATGTCTCTTTCTCATCAATCGGTACTGGTTGATGAGAAATCGAAATGAAAAAGAAAAAAGAGAAAAGGAGAGCAGTAGGCATGAAATTCTACCATTTTATTTTGCCCCAGTTTAACAGAAACGGCGAGATATCTTGATGTTTTTTTATTGGATTTGGATCCGTCGGGACTGACGGGGCTCGAACCCGCAGCTTCCGCCTTGACAGGGCGGTGCTCTGACCAATTGAACTACAATCCCGGGGCGGTAAAATGTACCGAATACCTATTTTTATGATTTCATTCAAACCATTTCATTTATATATTTATATTTAGATAAAAATCGACATGTTGGAACAGAGACGTGAGTGAGATATTGATATACACACGGATATACACTTTAGTGAGAGCGGCACGGATTCTTTTCGTTATTGCCAAATCGATTGATAATTCGTTTTTCAATGTCCCCAATGAAAAAAAAAAAAGAGTCTTTTTTTTGCGTTACTTTATTCTTTTCATTAGACTTTATGCTTTCGATTTAATGATCCTGATATGAATCTAGATCATTATCAGCAAGATCAGAATTTATGGGAACAAATAAATGGAGCAAACAAAACAAAAACAAAACAAAAACAAAATAAATAAATAGCGGTAGGGATCTATCGGAGAATTGGACTCTTTTTATTCTTGAGTCTTTCGTATCTGGCATTTCTGGAAAACCAAGGGGGTTATATCATTTCCTGGTGGATCAGCGAATTATTGGGCCGAGCTGGATTTGAACCAGCGTAGACATATTGCCAACGAATTTACAGTCCGTCCCCATTAACCGCTCGGGCATCGACCCAGGAAGAATAAAGTCTAGGCTTATTTATAATCCATGATCAACTTCCTTTCGTAGTACCCTACCCCCAGGGGAAGTCGAATCCCCGCTGCCTCCTTGAAAGAGAGATGTCCTGAACCGCTAGACGATGGGGGCATACTTGCCCGACTGCCATCATACTTAGTATGAACAGTTTTTTTAAATTGTCAATATAATGGAATGGGATGACTAACTCTAAAGGATCTTTCCACCTTTTCTGATCCCATACCAATAGCATTTTTTGATTCGTCCATCAATCGCTCATTCGAATCGTCATTCTATTCTAAAATCGAAATCTATTATAGAAATTGCTATAAAAAAAAAATAATAATAAAAATAGGACGAAAGACGAAAGTAGAGGACTCTTTTGGGAAGTGATTGGTCCGACATAAAAGAAGATTTTTTCTTCATTTCTTCCACTTAACTTTCATTCATTTATCCACTCCTTGGTAAGATGAGATAGGACTATTCCTATATCGCCCTAAGCTGGGAAATTAACAAATGAGAAATCCGAAAATCTGGGAACGGGGATTAACAAGTTATCAATTTTTTTTTTTTTCTCTAAAATTTTGGTTCGGGGAACAAACAGAATCTCTTTATCACATGTGAAATCTCGTGGATCTATGTCGAATTGGTGGGTCCATGTATCAATCAAATAAATTTCGTTCCGTTCTGATGGGGTCAGATCAATTCAAGTCAATTCCATTAGGGTCGGTCTTGAAACACTTCATTTCATTGATATTTATCAAATCCAATATCAATAAACCCGGGTTAACCGATACTTATACTTATTAAGTAAATAAAAAGTAAATCAAAATTCTCGTTCCCCTAGGTGACACTCGCCGCTATGAGTCTACTACATATACTTATAATTATAATATATATAGATAGATATAGATCTATCTTATCCGCCTAGTGACTCCTTCAGTAATTGAATCCAATTGCCCTTTTAACTCAGTGGTAGAGTAACGCCATGGTAAGGCGTAAGTCATCGGTTCAAATCCGATAAGGGGCTTTTTGGCCTTTTTCATAAAAAAGTAAAGTGGTAATATTCATATTGAAACGGGGAATAAAAATTGTGTTTATTTGTAATAAAAAAAGTAACCAACTGGATAATAATGTAATTCTAAACTTTCGAATTTAATGATAATACGTTATCTTTATAAAATGATAATGCGTGAGTTAGAATATACTAATTAGAATAGTAATTCTACTTCTAAAAGAAAGTTGCTAAAAGAAAGTTGAACGCTTGTTTATTATAATGAGTAATGTGAAGTCGTCTCTTCGATCACCAAATATTTTTCTTTTCCACTATTCCAATCTAATCTATTGTAAAGATTCGAAATCAACAAAAGAAAAAGTAAGTGGACCTAACCCATTGAATCATGACTATATCCACTATTCTGATATTCAAATTGCAAATTCG